CACTACGCCTGAGGATAACTTAGTGTAAAACTATGGTATCGGCTAAATAAATAGTAGTTAATAAAGAAAATACATAGGCTTGAATAACCGCCACCGCAGCCTCTAGTAGACTTATAAAAACCATAATTAAAACAGGAAAGATATTTAAAACTCCCGCCGTAGTTAGCATATTAAAACCAAACCCAGCTAAAATGGCAAATAATAAATGGCCAGCTGATAAGTTTGCGGCGAGACGGACCCCCAAAGAGATAGCCCTAGATATATAACTTACTGTTTCAATTATTACCAAAAGGGGGGCCAATCCTAGCGGAGCCCCGGCCGGCATTAAAATGCTTAAAAAGTTCCACTTGAACTTTCAAAGTCCAGCTAAAGTAACACCAATTACAATTGAAAATGACAAGCCTAACGTAACAACTACATGAACTGTTACTGTAAAGACATAGGGAAACAAACCTAAAATATTTAAGAATACTATAAAAATAAAGAGGGTAAAAACAAAGGGGAAGTACTGGGCCCCCGAATTATCTTTTACTAACCCGTGGAAGTGATCATAAATCAACTCCATGATTGCTTGCCATCGGTTAGGGATTAATCGGTCTCCCTTTAACAATATCAGAGCTACAGCCACAGCCAACATCATCATCATTGACGAGTTAGTGACGGCGATCAAATCCACTACTTTAAATTGATCAAAATAAGCAGCACCCATCTTAATTATGGCCCCATAGGGGGGTTTAATGTGTTAGATTTTATCCTGACTTCATAACGAAGCTGGCCCCTTGTTTAAGTCAGATGTTTTAGGGGCCCCTGTTCAACTTATCCCAACCGATCTTCTGATTAGAAAATTAGTTTTAATAACGGGTAAGACGAAGACTACCATAAAAAAGAATAATAAAAATAAAGCGACTAAGGTTCACCTGTATTGAGTTAAATAAGTAGCAACTTCCAATTGGGGCATCTTTATTCTTTAACTTCTTGCAGCTTAACCTCTAAGTCAATTAAGAGATTTGATAGCGATCGTTCCCTTTATTCGATAATAGACCACCATAATTGCCAGCCCAATAGAAGATTCCGCCGCGGCTACCGTCAATACCATAATTGTAAAAACTTGTTCGATTAAAGCATCTGTAACCATAGAATTAATTAAAAATAGAAAAGAGGCGGCTAACAAAATTAGTTCTATTGACATTAACATAATTATAAGATGTCCTCTATTCAGCACAATTCCTAACACTCCCAATAATAACAATAAAATAGCTACTATTATATATCTGTAATACATAAATAAATGACGCCTATGGTACGACCCTTCGGCGAAGCGCCCGGATAATAAATTGATCCTAAGGTAATGCCAACCCTTTAATATATCTTTAAAATTGCCAATCACGCTGGGCTTAAAAAGAAACGCCCCCGTGCTCTCTAGTTTCTTAATTAAGGGCTCTATCTTAACTTGGATTAACCTGGCTAAACGGAAGGTGCTCAATGAGCACCTTCCTCCAACAAAATGTAACCAGAATAAAAATAGTTATTAGAGAGTAACCTTTTATTAAATTCTTTCCATTATTTAATGATTTTTAGACTCAAACTAATAAGAACCATAGACAAAAGGTAATTCATTATAAGTATGAGATAAAGGAGGGGACGGTTGAACCCATTCTAAAGAAGCCCAACTAGACCCACCATTCTCTACTCAACCAATAAATTTTATCTCTCGAACATAGGCCTCATATACTATGTAAACAAACCATAGCACACCCACAATTGATATGGTCGACCCTAAGGAACTAACAAGATTTCAGCCCGCGAAACCATCGACAAAATCAGAGTATCGCCTTGGAAACCCCGCTAGGCCTAAAAAGTGTTGGGGAAAAAATGTCAAATTAACCCCAATAAACATCAACCAGAAGTGGATTTTACCATAAAGTTCATTGTAGCAATAGCCAGTTATTTTTCCAAATCAATAATAGAACCCACCAAATATAGCAAAGACAGCCCCCATTGATAGGACATAATGAAAATGGGCTACAACATAGTAAGTGTCGTGTAAAACAACATCTAAAGAGCTATTAGCTAAAATAACCCCGGTTAATCCTCCTATTGTAAAAAGAAAGACAAACCCTATGGCCCAAAGCATAGGTGTATCCAACCTAACGGCCCCACCATAAATGGTGGCCAACCAACTAAACACCTTAATCCCAGTTGGAACAGCTATAATCATAGTAGCTGCAGTGAAGTAAGCTCTTGTGTCAACATCCATTCCACTAATGTGTTTGAAAACGTTTCAATAAACGAAGCGTTTTCCAGCCGAGGCTTTCGCCGCGGTTCGGACTGTACCTTAATCCTGACTTATAATTAATTAACTCTAATGCCCTACACCATTTCAAAAAATTAACCCGCTTCTTTGTTCGTAGCGGGTGTTTTTTAAGAAGGCGTTTGACTCGAATTAAAGCCTTTTTCTCTCTCACCTCTCATATGAAAGTATAATCCTTTTCATTTTTTCTTATGCTCCCCCCTAATTTCTCAAGGAATGGCCCTAAGACAAACCCCTCTACCTGTAATATGGCTAAGGAAAAGCTTATGTTCTTTTTTTCTTGGGTGTTAGGATTATGTTTTAGGGAAACAAAGAAAACACCTTCCCCATCCATTAATCCTGCTAAGCGAGCTCCGCCACTCGAACACTCAAGCGGACAAAGATTAACTAAGGCCTCCCTGTTTGCAACATAATATTTCCCAATCATTGAAAGTTTGACGTGGCCATATTTTAGTAGACATTTTATGTAATAGAGAATTTGGGTATCTTTAAGGGGGCGAGAAATGGAAAGAGAAAGACATTCCGCGCCATGAGGTTTTCGGGCTACGCCTAAGCGGCCCTGGGTTTCAATAAACCCAATTAATCATTGTCAGGATTTCTCGCGTGCAGTCTCTGAGGACCTTAAAACTTGGGTAGTTGTAGTAAACATTTTAATCCCAGTTTTGATTTCCGGCTGGGAAACCTCATAAAAATAAGATTTTAGCTGCCTTAACCTTAGACGAGCACCTATTTTTGAGAAGGGTCTTTCCAGCATATAGCGAGATAATAAACGAAGACATTGCTGCCTCCGACGGCTGAAGTTTACCGTAAACATGTGATGTGCTCACACAATAAAGCCTAATATTCCAATAGATAACATGGCATATACCATGCCTAAGTATCCAAAAATTTGATTTTTAGCAGAAAAAGTTGGTATAATTTGAGATACCATCCCAAACCCTGGAAGAATTAAAATATAAACCTCCGGATGCCCAAAAAACCAAAATAAATGTTGGAATAAGATGGGATCTCCACCCCCTGCTGGGTCAAAGAAAGTTGTATTAAAATTCCTATCTGTTAAAAGCATGGTTATTCCCCCTGCTAAGACTGGTAGGGAGAGTAATAATAAAAAGGCAGTAATTAAAATGGACCACACAAATAGCGGAAGTCTATCCATAGTTAACCCCGGCGCTCTCATATTAAATATAGTTGTTATAAAATTCATTGCCCCTAATATAGAAGAAGCACCCGCTAAATGAAGGCTAAAGATGGCCATGTCTACCGCCCCCCCCGAGTGCGTTTGAATGCCGGATAGAGGAGGGTAAACTGTTCATCCTGTTCCTACTCCTTGCTCAACAAAGGCCGAACCTAGTAATAGTATAAGCGCGGGAGGAAGTAGCCAAAAACTAATATTGTTTAGTCGTGGGAAAGCCATATCGGGGGCACCAATGTATAGTGGTACCAACCAATTTCCAAACCCTCCTATCATTACTGGCATTACTAGGAAAAAAATCATAATAAAGGCGTGTGCCGTCACTATAACATTATAAAGATGGTCATCCCCTAACATAGTTCCAGGGGCAGATAATTCCAATCTTATTAACATACTTAAAGCTGTGCCTATCATACCAGATCCTATTCCAAACACTAGATATAAGGTTCCGATATCTTTGTGATTAGTGGAAAACACTCAACGAGTTAAAAATTGATTGCCCATCCCTTGAGGATAAGCTCATAAATCAAGCACTCATGCCAGTACTTAGTCTCCGGGAAAAAGGCCCATTATTGAAAAGTACGGCCCTAGTACCTGTCGGAGCCATTAAAAAAAACGTATTAATTATCAGAGGGTCGACTAGAGAAAATGAACATAAATTATGATGGGGCCTTCTAACTACCCCACCAGTATATACAAATATATAGAAATAACCACACCACATCTACGAAGTGCCAATACCAACTGGCAGCTTCAAAACCGAGATGGTGATGACGAGTAAACTGATGATAAACCAACCTAGCTAAACAAACAGCTAAGAAAGTTGTTCCTATTATAACATGCAGACCATGAAAACCCGTAGCTACAAAAAAAGTAGAACCATAGACCGAATCTGAAATGGCGAAAGGCGCTTCATAATACTCCATTGCTTGTAAGCCCGTAAAGATAAGACCTAATATAACAGTCGCTGTTAAACCATTTATGGCCTCAGTTTTTTTTCCACTGATTAGGGCGTGATGCGCCCAAGTGACGGTTGCTCCCGAACTTAATAGAACAGCTGTGTTTAAAAGAGGTACTGAAAAAGGATTTAATGGATTTATTCCTTGGGGCGGCCAAACTGCACCCAGCTCCACGGCGGGGGCTAAACTACTATGAAAAAAAGCCCAAAAAAAGGAAAAGAAAAACAAGACTTCAGAAAGAATAAATAAAAGCATTCCATATTTTAAGCCTTGTTTTACAACCACGGTGTGAAGGCCTTGAAAAGTAGCCTCTCTTATGACATCTCTCCATCAAACTAACATAGTTAGGCCAAGGGTTATGGCCCCCATTAACAAAACTCAACTTTGGCTATAATGAAAATATACGACACTACCTACAGTTATAAAAAGAGCTCCGCAAGCTCCTATGTAAGGCCAAGGGCTGGGGTCTACTAAATGATAGGGATGATAAACAGTAGATTTCATTTACTTACTTTAAAACTAGGTTGATACATTCTTTATCCTTACCCAGGGGGCCCCTTTTAACGGGGCTCCTGCATAATTATTATTTTACTTCACATTAAACAGTTCGATATAATTTTTACACTTAAGAGGCAATCAGTGATTAACTGTGAGGCCTCGGACTAGGGGGCCAATGGATCGATCGTAACTTGTAAAAATAAGAGGATCGCTAATTCTTCGGTCCTTTCGTACTAGAAGATAATTATATCGATGTTTCTTCATATTGTAGATAGAAACCAAGCTGTGTTGCCACGCTTTTAACTCAAATCATGTACGGCTTTAATGGACGAACAGACCAACCCTTGGGGGCGGCTGCACCCCAGGGTGCCGCAATTCAACATCGAGGTCGCAAACATCGTCGTCGATGAAAACTCTCTAACGATATAACGCTGTTATCCCCATGGTAGCTTTTATTCGTTGATCGTCAACTATTCCACGCTAAGATGACGGGTCACTATAGCCCACATCCCTAAAGATGTGTCTGCTCGAGATGTCCCCCTTGCAGTCAGGCCACCGGCTATTAACTACGGACCTTAAGCTCACCTTCGTTACCTTTTAAAAGGTGGTCGCCCCAACCAAACTATCCAACTTACATTATCCTTGCGATGTTAGCTCTCTTAAAATAAAAGAGTGGTGTTTCATTAGCCAGAAACGGATCCCACATTATCTAAACTCTTTATTTAAATTAAATTATTTTGAGCCATGCAAGTCTTTAGTAAAGCTCAATGGGGTCTTTTCGTCTTACAATATGGACGTAGCATCTTCACTACGAATTCAATTTCATGGAGAGTCCTCTTAAGACAGTGGGGCCTTCGTGACGCCATTCATACCGGCCAACAATTAATTGGCTATTGGTTACGCTACATTATCACGGTCAGTGTTACCGCGGCCATTCAATTGCCCTTATGAAGTTGACCTTAGTCAACTCTTTTAGATACAACCATTGGGCAGGCCTCACCCTCCATACTTCAGCATTTAGCTTTAGCAGAGAGCTATGTTTTAGGTAAACAGTCGAAGCCCAGATTTTGCCGAGTTCCTTAAGAGAAGTTTTCTCCTCACTTCACCCCACTTGCGTTAGACTAGTACAGTAAAAATTTATAAATCTTTCCTGGCACTTCGTGCGTTTTTTATAAGACCCATTGACGCAACCAGAGGGTTACTATCTTAGGGGCTGTATAGCCCAATTTATAATTGAAGCCTTAGGGGAGTGATCCAACGATTTTTTACTCATGTTCGCATTATCACTTCTGATGGTTGAGCTCTCGCCGAACCAATATTACAGTCCGTTCTGCTACCGAGCGAATAATTTTCAAATGATTATATTTTCTTATCTTCGCCCTCAGAGTTTCAGCTCAACTTTAGCCACCATAATTTTAGGAATAGAAGAATTTCTTGAGTGAACTTTTACGTCATCTTTCAAAGATGGCTGGTTCCAAGCCTACTTCCTCATTGTCTAAATTCCACATCCCTTTCACACTTGATATAAGACTTTGATCTGTGGCTTTAACTTCTGATTAGGGCTTACCCCTTTTGACAGTTGACCTTATCGCCCACTGTCTGTCTATCCACCTTAATTTTTTACATTCAGAGTTAACCCCTCTCCGAGCGATTGGACTTTATCATGTAAAATTAAGTTTCTTGTACGCACTACTTCAATAGTTTTCGCAGAAAACCAGCTATATCCAAGTTTGATTAGTCTTTCACCCCTAGCCACAGGTCATCCGAGATTTTTGCTACAATCAACGGTTCGTTCCTTTGAACTGCCCAGGGCTAGGTCACTTGGTTTCGGGTAATTTGACTTGAAGAGGATATATACCCTTGATTTCACTACACCTTCGTTTCTAAACTTAAGTTTGCCAAATTTTTCCTTGCGAACCCATTATACAAAAGGTACGACATATTATGTCTGCTTAAGGGAACTTATTTTAAGATCTTTTCAAGTCTCTTTCAGCCTTCCTTCACAGTACTCTTTCTTTCGGTGTGTACTAACATTTAGTCTTAGATGTGTAGACACCTATCTTCCACTATTAACTCATTGAAGACTTTTCCGCTTTCGCTCGCCGCTACTCACGGAAGCTCGTTTGATTTCTCTGTGCCAATTGGCCCTGGTACTTAGATGTTTCAGTTTCCAGTTTATCTCCCTGCGTTTCCGCGAAGACATCCGAGTTCACAACTTCTCCCTCGTCTTTTCGGGCTTTCCGTCTTATTAGTGCACCCTAGCTCGCCATTCGTTCCTCTTTTTAATTTAATTGATTGCAGGGGCAGGAATTGAACCTGCATCTCCAGATGATGAGTCTGGTGACTTACCATTAGTCCACCCTACGAGATCTTTTGATCATGAGTTGCCTCTAAATGGGCCACTTTTAACTAAAAAGTAAAAAATTTTGACAAAATTCATCGTTCCCACAAACTAACCTTGAGAAGAGAGTGGATAGGGCCCCTTTTATGGGGCCCCCAAAAAATCATCCTCAAAATGGTCAAATGCATCTTGAAAAACATTATCCTTTTCTAATCCCCCTATACCGCGCCCCTCGACAAAGCCATCGTCAGGAGGATTAGCCTGGGTCTCAGATTATTTGAGAAGGGGAAGAGCGCACAACGTCGAGGGCCCCCTCGCAATATAACACTCACTAATCATCACCTATAGACATAACCCATTAGTAATAACCCATATAATAAGAAAGGAAATAATATTAATAGTAAAATCTGAAATAACTTAATTAAATTGTTCCAACTTTATTACCTACCAATCTCCCCTTGGGAATAGCAGGCGATTTTCAATATACCCTAGCAAGGGGGATAATATTAAAAAGTAAGAGAAATAAAAAACAGAAGCTAATTGTCCCACCAAAATAAAGGGCTCTTCGACAGGCTGAAACCCTATCCAAGTAAGCAGCAAGAAATCTGCAATCAAAAACCAAAAGGCAATTCGACCTAACGGCCGGAAGGTTAATCCTCTAAATCGGCTACTGTGAAGCCAAGGGAGTACAAATAATACTAAAAGACTAGCAATCATGGCGACTACCCCTCCCAATTTATTAGAGGTAGAACGTAATATAGCGTAAGTAAATAGAAAATACCACTCTGGTTGAATGTGTACTGGAGTGACCAAGGGGTTAGCTCGAATAAAATTCTCAGGGTCTCCTAGTAAATTAGGGGCTAGGTACACAAGAGAACAAAAGAACACTGCGAAAACCACCATGCCATACCAATCTTTTGATGTATAATAGACATGGAAGGGCACTTTATCAAGGTCCGATCTTACCCCGATAGGGTTATTAGAGCCATCAACATGTAAACAAATTAAATGGACGACCGCTAAAGCCGCTAAAAGGAAAGGAAATAAATAATGAAGGCTGAAAAAGCGATTAAGTGTAGCGTTAGACACACTAAATCCCCCCCACACCCATTGAGCAACATCTGTACCCACATAGGGAATTGCAGATATAAAGTTGGTTATAACTGTCGCACCCCAAAAGGACATTTGTCCCCAAGGTAAAATATATCCAATGAAAGCCGTTGCCATTGTCAATATTAATAGTACAACACCAACACTCCAAACTTCAACTTTAGAATAACTTCCATAGTATACCCCTCGACCCATATGAATATAAAGACATATAAAAAACATAGAGGCTCCATTAGTGTGAAAATACCTTAATAAAAACCCATAATTAACATCACGCATAATATGGTCCACTGAAGCGAAGGCTAAGCTTACATCAGCGCAATAATGCATTGCCAAAAATATTCCTGTAGCGATTTGTATAACTAAACACACCCCCAATAAAGAGCCGATGTTCCACATATAGCTAAGATTGGCGGGGGCTGGTAAATCAATAATTAGTTCATTCACAATGGATAGAATGGGGTTTTGTTTTCTTAATTGCACCATGGGCCGGCTAGATCTTTTGATCTAGCCCACCATTAACTGAAATGTTCTTCTACTTTGGAGACCTGAGCACGACTAGTTTGAGAGAAGATATCTTGTTTCTTGGCCGTGGGGCCTACTTCTGTCCCGATCTCCTGGGTAAGCACTATTGCCCCAAGCATGGCCACTAATAGTATAAAACTGGCTAAAATAAATAGGTAATAACAATCGGTGTACAATATTCGCCCGATTGCCTCAATATTATGATATTTTTTTAGAAACCAAGGATTGGCTAAGTCCCACGCACCCAATAAGCCTTTATAAACATAAGGGCCGCCCATGATGAGTCAACTTGAAGCGATAGCCTCAAAAAAAAGGGTTCCAACTGCCAATCCTATTGGAACATAGTTTGTCATATCTGCTTCTCCCCCCCGTCGAAAGGCCGGAGAAAAATCCGTTAAATTTAACATCATTATCACAAACAAAAATAGAATGGCTATTGCTCCCACATATATTATTATAAATATCAAAGCAATAAAATCTACCCCCAATAATATGAAGAGGGCCGCAGAGCTTGTAAAGGCAACTACTAACCAAAAGACTGAGTGGACAGGATTAAGCGCAGATATAACCATTATTCCAGAGGCAACAGTCCCAAATGATAAGGTAAAAAAACACATCGTAACCATTTGGTTAGGCTCCCCCAGGGCTAAACATTATAGCATTTTTAATAGGGTCGATAATTAAAGAAGGCAATACTCCTAAAATGAAAATTAATATAACCAAAGGAGATATGGCCAAAAGCTCACGCCTGTTTAAATCTCTTGTAAAAAGAAGGTAATTTGAAGCCGCCCCAAAACTAACACGATTGTACAAATAAAGAGAATACGCAGCCGACCAAACCATACCGGTGGCAGCTAATACACCAATCACTAAATTATACTCAAAAGCAGCTAGCAACGAAAAAAATTCTCCAACAAAGTTACAACTAAGCGGGATAGCCATGTTGGTTAGTGTTAAAACCAAAAATATACTAACAAATATGGGCATGGAAAAAGTAACTCCGCGGTAGTACTTTATAAGGCGGGTGTGATGGCGCTCATATAAATAAGTAACAGCAATAAAAAGGGCTGAGCTCACAAGGCCGTGCGCTAACATCATAAAGACAGCCGCTATTAACCCTTCAATGGTATGAGTAAATAAACCTAAAGTTACAAGCCCCATGTGTGCCACCGAAGAATAAGCAATAAGTCTTTTTAAGTCAACTTGACGGCAAGTTGTTAAGCTCCCATAAATTATTGCTATAACACTTAACATAATAACAAAGGGGGCAAAATATTCGGTGGCCGCCGGTAAAATTGGCCAAGTAAACCTTAAAAACCCGTACCCCCCTAACTTTAATAGTATCCCGGCTAGAATAACCGAGCCTGAAACTGGGGCCTCCACATGGGCTTGGGGCAATCAAATATGGAATGGAACCTGCGGGATTTTAACTGCCAAACTTAAGAAAAACCCGGCAAAAATCCATTTTTGAGTGGAGGTGGATAATTCTATGTTTAACAGGGCCTGATAGTCGGTTGTACCCACACTACTGTATAATTGAAATATACCTAAAAGCATAAACACTGACCCAACAAAAGTGTAAAAAAAGAAATAATAAGAGGCTCGTACTTTTTCTTCTCTCGAACCTCACACCCCGATCAAAAGGAACATGGGGATTAATATTCCTTCAAATAATATATAAAACAATAACAGGTCCAGCGCTGAAAAAACCCCCATTAATAAGACCTCTAAAAATAAAAGACATAATAAAAATTCTTTCAGTAAAAATTTTATCGAGTTTCAACTAATCAAAATGCATATCGGAATTAATAGCGCAGTTAAAATTAAAAAAAATAAAGAAATTCCGTCAACAGCTAAAAAAAGGGGGCCCCATTTAAAATTTAAGGCCGGGGGGATTATCCACTCTGTTTGATTTATGGTTTGAAATTGGCCCTCCAAATCAAAGGCCGCCCATAAAATTAAAGTGGCAGTTAAGGTTGCTAAAGACCATTCTAGAGCGGCTCTCTTTAATTTTATACTATTATCTCTCGGAACTCTCATTACGTTAATTATTCCCAAAAAAAGTAAAAGGAAAATTAAACCTAATCAATTTACCATCTCTTGAAGGAAAGCTCATAAATCAAGCACTCATATCGGTACCTATGGACTTACTTGACAGGGTCCCTCAATGCTCACAGCCTTCGATGTAAGCACTCCCTGATAAATGGGTCATCAAGAAGCCATAAGATCTTCATTACCTGTAGAGCAGGAGGGTGATGTCGATATTTATTTTTTTATTATAATTACATCAAGGCCTTTTCTTATGCTGAAATTCTTTAAAAATCATTTGCCCATCTTTTTCTTTTAAGCTGCTTGTAACACCCAATTAATATATTTATCTAGAGAAACCGCTTCGATTACTATGGGCATAAAAGAATGATTAGCCCCGCAAATCTCCGAACATTGGCCGTAAAAAATACCAGGTCTTTTTATAAAAAACCCAGTTTGATTTAGCCGGCCCGGAACCGCATCCATCTTAACAGCGAGCGCCGGGACTGCAAATGAGTGTAAAACATCGGCCCCAGTCACTAAGACTCTGACATGTGTGTTGATAGGAACAACTAATCTATTGTCTACCTCTAATAATCTAAAATCGCCCTTATTTAAATCGGATGTTGGCACCATATAGGAGTCAAATTCTAAAGTTTCCGCTTGATAATCCGAGTATTCGTAGGACCAATACCACTGATGGCCTATGGCTTTTATAGTTAAAGCAGGGTCCATTACTTCATCCATCAAGTATAATAATTTTAAGGAAGGGTACGCAATAAGAACTAAAATTATAACCGGAACTATGGTTCAAACTATTTCTAATAAAGTCCCATCGACTAAATATCTATGATAAGCCTTACCACTTAGGGCTTTTATAATCAACCATAACACTGTCGTAATAATAATAGTCAATATAAACATAACTTGATCGTGAAAAAAAATTATCTCCTCCATCACCGGGTGGGCAGCATCTTGTAAGCTTAATTGCCACGGCTCCGGCACATCATAACCAAATTGGTTAATAATTAGTCAATTATTTAATAAGTTTTTCATCGCTCTGAATAGAGGAAATTGATTTTATAGCCCTCCTTATAAAGAAGGCCGGGCAAGGGAAGGTTCCCCTTCCCTCACCATGTTACGACTTGCTTTACCTCGTAGGCATTCGTAACCACCGAAGGCGTCCGAATAACCATTCTAGGTAAAGGTGACGGGCAATTTGTGCTAACACTTGTACCAATTCACCGGAACGCCCTACTTTCCGATTACTATTAAATCCAACTTCCAGTCGTCTTACAGCGACCTTCCGAACTCTTACTTTAGAGGCTCACCTTCCAGGTCTCCCATTATATAAGAAAATGTAGCGCATAAAATCCCCCAACATTCGGATCATAAGACCTGACTTCCTCCGGGCAAATGCCCGGGTTGGGTCCCTTCTAGCTTAATACACGAACTTACGACGGCCATGCAATACCGGTCACAGATTCAAGTTGGGGTAAGGTAACACGCGGACCATCGAATTAAACTACACGCTCCTCTAATCGAAATAGTGAACAGCCAAAGTTTTTGAATTTTAATCTTGCGATCGTACTACTCAGGCGGAAGATTTAACCTTTCGGGTCTGCTAAGCATCATCTTCAAAGTTTACAGTGTGGACTACCAGGGTCTCTAATCCTGTTTGCTCCCCACACTCTCATGTTTCAGCCCTCCTTGTGGTAAATAGTTTTTACCTTAGGGGTTCTATTTTCTATCCTCACATTCTACCGCTCCAGAAAAATTCCATTTACCTACTTGGGTCATTTTTTGGCCTACACATCCTTTACGCCTTTTTACTTATAAAGACCAGCCCTTAAGTTTAACCGCGTCGGCTGGCACTTAATTTGACGGGCTCAATTAAAAGTGTCCTCTCTGTGTCATACTTTCGTTTATTGCACAAGATTCTCTACTGCTGCCTCTATGTGAGTCTTCCCCTTGTTTCAGTGAAAGTGTGGCTCCAGCCAAGCGGCCCATCTTCGGCAAGGTGGTCTTTTACACCACCTTCTACCTAATAAGACTCCGGCCCAGCACCTTGGATTCCGGGTTTACTCACCTGTCTGCATGAGTTGCCTCTAGATCTTTAGATCATTGTGGCTACATACTAGCATGTATTAAAAGGGCCACTTGCCTTCTATATTCCCCAAAATCAAAGGACCCATTTTACTTATTTACTAATATTAAGTGCTAATTTCAAACTACCTCTTCTAGAATAGCCCCACCGTAGCCCAGTGGGCCAATTGTAACAGCAGATTAGGGGAAATTATCATAAATACAATTGGATATAAACTGGCCCCAATCAACAGAGATCTCCTAAAGTTTATCCTTTTTTTTTCTCTAAGGGTTTTAAGGCCCACTAAAAAAAAGGAATCGGCTTGAAAATAAATAATTTTAACTATTCTAACATAATAAACACCAGCCACCACGGAGCAAACTACAGCCAAAACTGAAACTAAGTAATACTGATAGGTAATACCAGACAATAAAACCCACCATTTACTAAAAAATCCAATTAAAGGGGGGATCCCAGCAATAGAGAGAAAAGTTAAAGCCAATGTTATGGCCAAAGCCGGCTCCCTTCTCGAAAGACCACTGAATTCCACAATTAAATTCTTTAAGCCCCCTAAAGCTAACACCATAGTAAAGGCACAAATAGTCATAATGACATATAAAATCATATATATCAAACTAGCCTGCACACTTTCAAAAGACCCAATTTCTATCCCCCAAAGAACAAAGCCCATGTGCGCAATCCCACTGTAGGCCAACAACCGTTTTATTTTGGTTTGATTTAAAGCACCAAGAGCACCCACAATCATTGAAAATATTGTCCCAATCAACAGAACATTAGCCACCGGTCCAATCGAAACTAAAATAGAAAATATCCCTATTTTGGGTACTGTAGCCAATAAAGCGGTAGTAGTAGTAGGGGCTCCATCGTATACATCTGGCGCCCACATATGGAAGGGGGCCGCAGATAACTTGAACAACAACGCACTCGTAATTAAAATACCTCCTATAGGAGTCGTCACACCAGAGGTATGGAAAACTGGGCCACTCCCTTGATTAAGAACGAGATCTATACATGGAATACTAGTTCCTCCCGTTTGTCCACATAAGAGAGCACACCCAAACAAAAATAGACCTGAAGAAAGCGCACCTAACACAAAGTATTTTAACCCAGCTTCGGCACTATATCCAGATCCCCTCTTTTGAGCCGCTAATATAAAAAGGGAGAGAGTTGGAAGTTCGATAGCGATATATACCGACATCCAGTTACTGGCAGATACCAAAAGAATGCTCCCCAAAGCTACCATTAAAATTAGAACAGGGGCGTGGGGCTCCCTTTTCTGAGAAAGAGGGTCTAACATCAATAAAATAGCCAAGGCGCCTACTAAAATCATTATCTTTGTGGCCATTACCCAACTATTTATAGTTAATAGCCCATCTTGCCAAGAGGGAAAGAAATCAACGTTAGCCCAACAGCTTATAAATAACAAAGTTAGGAACGATACTTTTAAAGTAGAATTTTGTACGCTGTAAATAATTATTATCAAGATAAAAATACTTAATAAAAAAGCTTCGCCCATCTGCCTAAAGATGAAGGAAGGACTATTTGTCCAAACCAAAAAAACTACCGTTATCTGAAGATATAAGTATATATGAGATGAAACTATTTAAAGGGGCTTATATTTTAAACCCCTTCAGGGGGGGAGGGACTTGAACCCCCACTTTTAGCTTTGAAGGCTAACGGTCTACCTTAACCTAACCCCCTAAACTAACTCAATCAAAAAATTAGATATTCCCCCCAACTCTAGTAAACCATTAACATCAATATTATAATAAGATTCATGGAAATTTGAAAAAGGAATATGGACTATCACCACCTCTTTTATTGTATCTATTAACTCTAATCATTCAGTTGACGTTAAGATAAATTGTTCGCTCATCATCAATTAGGGAAGGCCCCATTTTACTTATTTACTAATATTAAATGCTAATAATTGTTATTTATTAGAAGAGACTCTTTGTCTTCTTTTTTGTTATATTTTTTCATTTGTTAAGAGAAAACCCATGACCTTTTACAACAAGGTTAAGAGCTAGGTCTAGGAGTGCTTTTGTGCTCACTCATCGATACCTGCCGCTATATAATCCTCCTTTAAATTCATATCAGGAAGGTTTTATCCCAATTAAAGAATTCTATTAATGAAAAACCACTAAACACCTGTTGAGGGGACTCTACTCATACTAAGTCTGGATGTACATACTCTTGGTCCGTGTTTATTTAATTACCCATAAACGGATCGATGGGTGCGTAAGCTCCGACAAAAATCTTACTAAAGACGCATATGGATATAAGAATTATTAAAGCGTAGTTGTAAACTAAGCCCGATTGCAAATTACTAAGCTCCTGAGTAAGTTTAATTACGAATTGAAAAATACCTTTAGGGCCTATCAACTCTAACACCCCTTTATCAAAAGTCCGGAATGTTATTAGATGGCCTAGTCTCCACACATTCTGAACCAAAAATTGATTAACAATATAATTAAACTGTCAAGCCGAGTACAAAAAGGTATAACTAGCCAGGCCAACGGGCGAGACTGGTGCACTAAATATTCGCGAAGAATAATGATAAATAACTATAGAGGCTCCCGCCCCAAAAAGACTAAAGATTACCGGCATTAATTTAATAAAAGTGGGGATAATAGGGGGAAGGGTGATCTGAAATGACCAAATAATCTCTTTGGTCAAATAACCTACAAAAATACTCCCTAAAGCCAAGAATACTAAAGGTAAAGTTAAATTTCAAGAACCCTCATGAGCATGTGAGAAAACTTCTTTTTTAGAGTTAGTGTTCGATATAAAAGTAAGATATACCAATCGAAGGGAGTAAGCAGCTGTTAATAAGGCAGAGAAAACTCCCAACCAATGAGCAAAAGCTAAATAATATTGATCATAAGCTAACTCTAAGATAAGATCTTTAGAATAAAACCCCGTTAAAAAAGGAAAGCCCATTAAAGATAAAGAGCCAATAACTATCATAGTATAAGTAAAGGGGATTGATCTAATGAGGCCCCCCATTTTTCTCATGTCTTGCTCGTCAGCCAAAGCATGGATAACAGACCCAGCGCTTAAGAATAGAAGGGCTTTAAAAAAAGCATGGTTCATCAAATGAAACAAGCTTATAGAATAGTGGGAAAGACCACAAGCCATAATCATATAGCCCAATTGACTACAAGTCGAATAAGCTATTACTTTTTTAAGATCGTTTTGGACCAAACCGACTGTAGCGGCCATAAATGCCGTAAGAGATCCGACAATGGTCACGACCATTAAAGCCATAGGAGCTTGTTCTAATAGGGGGGACGATCTAATTAGTAAAAAAACGCCTGCCGTCACCATAGTTGCAGCATGGATCAAAGCAGACACCGGAGTTGGTATTAAGTAGTTGTTACACCACCATTTATGGTGGGGCCGTTACTCTCATAACGGATAGGACTTTTTCTTCCACTTTATAACTTGCTCACCCTAAGTCACCAATGAAGGGCTTACTCTCACTCTAAGCCACCTTTTAACCATTCATAAACCAAACCCAAAGTTAAAATGCCTAAAAACACGACCATAGTCCAATAACCAAAGGGGGATACTTGGTTGTATACAACACATCAGGGAAAAAGGAAAGAAATTTCTAAATCAAAAATAAGAAAAAGGATACCAATTAAGAAAAATCGAATGGAAAAGGGCCGCCCTGGGGCACCAAAAGGGTCAAACCCACACTCATAGGCCGACACTTTCTCTCGATCCGGCTGTTTATCCCCTAAAATATAAGAGGCGCCAGAAATAATCGCGGAAAGAATTACACTGAAAATTAATAAAACCAAAATACCATAAAACTCAGTATACATCCACAGTTAACTGGGGGGTAACCCATTTAACCCAAATAAAAGACTAGCCACCAAAATTACAAAAGCTAAACTTAACGGTAAGTATGATTTTCATAATAAAGCCATCAATTGATCATACCGCATCCTAGGAAAAGAGGCCCTTACTCAAATAAAAAGTAAAATTATAAAAGAAGTTTTTAAGCCAAACCAAGCTGGTCCACCCTTTAAATACATAATAGGTGAGAGCCACCCTCCCAAGAATAAAATTGTAGTTAAACAGCTCATCAATATTATGTGGGCATATTCCGCAAGGAAAAACAAAGCAAAAGACATAGAAGCATACTCTACGTTATAGCCCGACACTAACTCAGACTCACCCTCTGTTAGGTCAAAAGGTGCTCTATTAGTTTCAGCTAACGCCGAAGCAAAAAACATCATTGCCGCGGGTAACAGTGGGAAAAAAAATCAGACACCACTACTTTGAGCTAAGACTATTTCAGTAATATTCAAAGAGCCGACGCACAAGATAACAGTAATTATTATTAACCCAATCGAAACCTCATAACTAATCATCTGGGCCGCCGCCCTAATGGCCCCTAAAAAAGCATATTTAGACTGACTCGCCCAGCCTGACATTAAAATAGCATAAACACTAATAGAGGATACGGCTAATGTAAACAAAATACCTATTTTTAGGTCACTTATCATAACCCCTTTGTCATAAGGAATAACCCCTCAAGCAATTAAGGCTAAAGTGAATGAAAAAACCGGGGCCGCCACATAAATAAACAAATTAGCATGATGAGGAATCACCAGCTCCTTAGTAAATAATTTTATACCATCAGCAAGAGGTTGTAACAGCCCGTAAACACCTACTACATTGGGCCCCTTCCTAGCTTGCATATAACCTAAGACTTTCCGTTCGGCTAAAGTTAAATAAGCCACTGCTACAAGTAACGGGATAACTATTATTAATATTTTTAAGATTAAGTGGATTGTTTCAACGATCATCAAGGAAACCAGCTTCCTCATAGGATCCGAAGTGGATTCACATAAAGTCTCTGAGGTACCAACAGCGAAGAAGAGCATAAGCCCTAGCCACCTCATAAACCAATTTATTAAGTGGTATATCTAACTCCCAGCTTTGTTACCGGCTGATAGACCCTCAAGGTCTTTCCAGCATATAGTGGATTTATAATCAAGGCTAATTACTTAGACAAGACGGCCCAACGCCAACCTTCCATTGCATCCGGCAACCAAGTGTGTAAACCCAATTGTGCAGACTTTCCTACTGCACCTATGAATAAAAACAAACATATTAAAGTAGTGTTATTAGAGGGGGATAGTCCCACTGTATTAAAAGTAGAGGCAAAGTCTAAACACCCAAATTGATCTCAAATTACCAACATAGCTAAGACAAACCCAATATCCCCCACTCGATTAACCAACATGGCCTTTATAGCTGCCTTATTAGCCTCTATTCTAGTCAATCAAAAGTTTATTAATAAATAGGAACACAGCCCAACACCCTCTCAACCAATAAAAAGTTGTGGGAAATTATCACTGGTTACTAATAAAATCATAAAAAAGGTAAATAATGATAGATAGGACATAAATCGAGGGACATGAGGGTCACCGTCCATATAAGCGGTAGAAAAAATATGTACCAAAGTAGATATGGCGGTCACAACAAATAACATGGTTGCAGTAAGAGCATCAAATTGTAAGCCAAACCAGACAGTTACTAAATCTGAGTCCAACCACCGCCATAATTTTATGTACGTAGTTGAAGAGTTTAATGTAGTTTCATAAAAAATCAAAAAAGATAACGACAAACTTATAATTAAACAACTTGAAGTAAAAATTCCAGCACCTCTTTCACCTATCTTTCTACCAAACAAACCTGAAATTAAGGCCCCCAAAAGGGGGACAGTTAAAATTAAGATATACAT